AAATTAAAGCTTCTATAAAAATGGAGACCCCTAATACATCGAAACTCATAGCCCATGGATAAAGAAAAACCGTTTCAACATCAAAAACAACAAAAACTAAACCAAACATATAATAACAGATTCGAAATTGTAACCAAGCATCCCCCATTGGTTCTATTCCCGATTCATAACTAGAAAGTTTTTCTGGTCCTTTGCTAATCGGGGCTAAAACTCCGGAAATTAAAAATGCAAAAATAGGAATACAACTTGATATTATCAGAAACGCCCAGAAAATATCATATTCATAAAGCAAAAACATAAATGTACTCCCATTAATGTAGAAAATATATCGAATTAGTCAATCCGAATTGGAATTAATTGTCAAGTTAGCCATAACTCTTTATAAAGAACCCTTTTATTTTCATCGAATCATTTAGTTTCGTTTGGTTCTTGTGGTATATGTCTTGTTTCAAGAAGATTCTTTTTACTTCTATTTTTTTTTAGAAGGTTCTTCTTTATATTAGGGCTATACGGACTCGAACCGTAGACCTTCTCGGTAAAAGAGCCCAAACTTGATATTATCAATATGATTTGAACTCTTTCAAAGACCCAACATGCATTTTTTTGCATTGGGCTCCTTCATTAACCGACATAAATATCATTAGTCTACCATATTTTATATTTTTTATTAATATAAAAAATAAAGATGGCTCCACGTGCTCTGATTCATTATGTTTCAATACAGGGGCACTACCAAAGTGTTTCAAAGAAGGGTTATCCTGACGTAGGTGTGCTTTTTGCCTATATAAACTTAAGTTATATAGAGTCTCTATCACTATGCTTGAATCAAATATGAAACTTTATACACCTTAAAGTTCATAAGATAGAACGAAAAGAGACTTTTTGAGGTCCTTATACTCATTAGGCTTAGCATTGAATAAGTATTCACCTTATCAATATCTCAAATCAATGATTGGTTCTATTTCTATATTAGACAGGCGCCTGAATAGGTCCAAACCTTTTGTCAGGCTGTTGTTCTCTTCTTTTATTCCCAAAAAGCATAGAGTAAGACATCAATTCCTCTATAGACTCCTCTGAAAAACATTGGCGCGCGTGTAAACGAGGTGCTCTACCTAACTGAGCTATAGCCCTTATGTTTGTAATACAAATTCTATCATATAGATAATTTCTTGTCAAGATGAATATCACATGGTATAAGATCATATCTCTTTGATTGGTATTGCGTATAAGTAATAAGCAATTTATAATTTATCAATGTGATAGATCCCCTTTTTTTTCTTTGTGATGATAAATGACCTACTTAACTCAGTGGTTAGAGTATTGCTTTCATACGGCAGGAGTCATTGGTTCAAATCCAATAGTAGGTAGATCTTATTAGATAAGATAGCAGCTTATAGCAGCTTATAATAATATAATGAGTTTTTCTACTCATTCGCTTTTATTTATTTTTGATCCTATTCTATTGCTCTATTGAATTTTTAAATTTAAAATTCTTTAGTTGCATGAAAAGTCAATTCTACTTGATTGGATTCTTAATTTTCATTTTAACCAACAGAAGCAAAATAGGTATATAAACGGAACTTCCGTTTATACACTTATTTTGCTTATTCGGACACACCGATTAGTTACGACATCATATTGATAGCCTCTACTCGTGTCCTAGCGCGTCTGAGAGCTAGATTTCCCTCAATTGTTTGTCTCTTGCCTTCAGCTTTACTCAAGTTAGCTTCTGCCATTTCAAGAGTTTGTTGAGCTTCTTGTGGATCAATGTCACTACCCTTCTCCGCATCATTTACTAAAATAGTGATCTCATTATTCCCTATTCTTGCAAAACCTCCCATGAGAGCCATCGTTAACCATTGGTCATTAAGTCGTATTCTCAAAATACCTATATCTACAGATGTGGCAATAGGTGCATGATTGGGTAATATGCCAATTTGTCCACTATTAGTCGATAAAATTATTTCTTTGACTTCTGAATCCCAAACAATTCGATTCGGAGTCAATACACAAAGATTTAAGGTCATTTCTTGAATTTGCTCTCCATTTATAAGTTCACAGCTTTCGCAGTAGCTTCATCAATGTTACCGACCAAATAAAAGGCCTGTTCAGGAAGACCATCCAATTCTCCAGAAAGAATCAATTTAAACCCTCTAATTGTTTCAGCTAGACCAACATATTTCCCTGGGGAACCCGTAAATACTTCTGCTACGAAAAAAGGTTGTGATAGGAAACGCTCAATTTTTCGTGCTCTTGCTACGGTTAAGCGATCTTCTTCAGATAATTCGTCCAACCCAAGGATAGCTATAATGTCTTGAAGTTCTTTGTAACGTTGTAAAGTTTCTTTAACTCTTTGCGCAGTTTCATAATGTTCCTCACCAACAATCCGAGGTTGGAGCATAGTTGACGTTGAATCTAATGGATCTACTGCAGGATAGATGCCTTTGGCGGCCAATCCTCTTGATAGTACGGTAGTCGCATCTAAATGTGCAAATGTCGT